ACGATCCAAGTAATGAATGCCCAAGTTTCCTTTGGGTCCCAATTCCAATAGGATCCCCATGCTTCGTTAGCCCATACTGCTCCCGAAAGAATCCCTACGGTTAAAAAGATAAATCCCAGACTAATAATCCGATAACTCCAATAATCCAATTGTTGAATTAATTGGGATCTGTAATAATTCTTAGCGGAAAAAAAAGACGTATTTTGTAAAACATTGCTTCTTTCATTCATGTATTCGATTTCATCAAAGAAAAATGACTGATTTAATAAATGATCACTTTTACAAAAAATCTTTCTTCTTTTTCGAAATGTAATGACTAGAAGTGCTACTGATAATAATGATCCACATAAAAGGGCTGCATAGCCCAATATCATCATACTTACGTGCATTATTAACCATTCGGATTGAAGGGCAGGTACTAATATTTCAGATTGATGTATTTCAGTTAAAAGACCTGAAGTAGCAAAGCCTTGAGTAAAAATAGCACTCGGGCCAGTTATTGTGCTTAAATCATTTTTATTTTTTTTGAAATACGGAACTATATGAATAAGAGAGAAACTCCATGAAAGGAAAATTAATGATTCATATAAATCACTTAGTGGGAAATGCCCTGAATAAATCCAACGAGTAACTAATAATCCTGTTATACAGAAAAAAGTAACTATCATGCCCTTTTCTGATGAATCATATAGTTTTACAATTTTATCAACTAAAAAGGTTATCAAATGAATTGTAATTACAATTGAAACGATCGAAAAAGAAATATGAGTTAATATATGCTCTAAGGTTGAAAATATCATAAAAAATCTTAAAAAAAGAAAAGTCCCTTAATTTTAATTACAAAATGGAAATCGGGAATTGAATTCATTATAGGATCTATTTATCTTTTTTAGAAGATGGCATGCCGCCACTCGGACTCGAACCGAGATGCTCTAGCACTGCTTCCTAAGAGCAGCGTGTCTACCAATTTCACCATAGCGGCCTGTCTTCAACTCATAATAGCCTATAAATAAGCAATCGTCGAGATTGAAGAAGTAAATTCGGTGCAATATTTTTTAGGAAAGATTCGAATTAATGAATAAAAATTGGTTCAAATAGCGATTTGAAGGTTCATTATTGAAGCTTTGGGTCTTAGTTTTAGTTAATTTAACTTAGGACTTTTATGTATTTTGTGTTCTCCTTAAATTGGAATTGAATTCTTCTAACTCGACAGTTCTGTCCTCAATCAAGGGATAGAATTCAAAAAATATTTTTTTTTTTTCATTTGAACTATTTCTCATTGATTTGATTTCATCAATATAAAACAAAAATGCATTTTAGCAATGAACACAAAAAAGAAAGGACCGTTTTGGATCATCCAAAATTGACACATTATTCATACAGAATATCCTCACTAAAGGCTTTTATTGATGGGGTTGACAGCGGAAGATATATTAGGGATCTATACTTACTATATAGTAATTCAGAAAAAATAAAAAAAAAATAAAAAGTCAGAAAGATACACAAAGGATTAGTTTCTCAACGATTCATTAACTTTTACTAAAGATCTTATATCCCCTCTTCTATAGCTAAAGAAAAACATTTTTTATTGGAATTGTAATAAACCAAATAGGTCGATGGGGAAAATAAAACTCCCCACCTTCTAAATGAGAAAATATACTAAAAAGAAAGGGAAAACCTCGTATCTTGTGTTTATTCTTTTGTTTGTTTTGTCAACAAAAAAGTTTTATTCTTTTTCGAATTCAATAAACAGAAGAATTTTATTCTACATATCATAAGAGTGAAAGCGAATTCCATTTTATATTGATTCGTTCAATAGGTAATAGAAATCATTAATTTAAAGTTCATATTATAAATCAAATGAGTCAATTGTTCGAGTCAAGTCGAGTTAGATTATTTCAATCTTTTATTACTTATTTGTTTGTCGCACAACAAAACTTTTTGACTTCCCTGTAGAAAGAGATTTACCTAACGAAAAAGCTTTTAACGCTGTCCAATATCCCTTCCTTTTCCAAATATTTTTACGAATACGCTTTTTTGATATAGAAGTACGTTTTTTTGGAACTGCCATTTTAAAATGAAGAAATTACTTATTGGCTTAGCTGGATGATGTGAAAGACATCTAGTGGTCAAAAGGAATCATTGTTTACTATTTATTATCTATATATTTATTCTCTAGCTAATATTTTATTTTCTTCATAAACAAAAAATCTAGATAGGTGAAAAATATGTGAAAATCACATAAAATTTGACTTAGAAATAGAAAAAAAAATCACATATTATTTTTTTTTTTCAAAATTTTTCTATTCCCATAGAATATTCGTAAAAAAGAATAGTTTGTATTGATTGCTATTTTTGTTTCGCATTTTTTATCTTTCAAGTCTATATCTATAGTCTATAGAATCCACCATGCCATAGAAATCGAATCGGTTGAACTTAATAAAATAAAGAATTCAAAAGACCCTCCAGTTCTATTTCTTTCTGTCGATTTTCGTCGTTC